TCTGGTCCTGGAGGTATAATATCAATCACTTCACGCCCATCCAACGCATCCACTATAGTTATTTCGTATCCCCCTTTTTCTTTTCGTATGATTTTTTTTACCATACCTGCTGCTGTAGCATTATACACATTATTATTACTCTTGCTCCCGTCAAGATAAATCTGACCCCTCCCCCTGTTCCCGCCTACGTATATAGGATATTTTAAGAAATGAACATCTCTCTTAGTAGTGGGATCCGGGGAAAGAATAGGAAAAGTGATTTCATTATATTTCTGACCAGGAACAGGGCCTACCACAAGAATATTTTTTTTTGTAGGGCGATAATTTTGAAAAGACAGATTGCCTATCTTCTCTTTAATCTCGGGCGAAATACGATCGGGGGGTGCCAATTCAAAACCTTCCGGTAAAATAAGAACAGCCCCCACATTCAAAGCTCCCTTTTTACCATTAGCAAGAACTTGTTTCACTTGCATATCATAAGGAATTCGAACAACTGCTTCAAATACAGTATCGGGAAGTACCGCTTGTGGAACCTCTATATCCACGGGCTTATTAGCTAAATGGCAATTGGCACAGACAATACGACCGGTTGCTTCTCGGGGATTTTCATAACCCTGCTGTGCAAAAATTGGATATGCATTTGAAATGGGTGCTCGAATTATTATATATATCATGATCGATATGGAAATGGATCGAGTAATCCCTTCCTTTATCCAAGAAAAAGCATTTCTAGTTTGCATGGTCTAATCATTGATCCTGAAAATTTCTACAATAAGATTAGGTAGGTCACTCGCATAGTTCCCTATCCAAGGTGGGGAACCCCCTTTTTTATTTAAGGGGGTTAAAAAGAAGGGAAAAAGAAAAGTTATCTTCTTTTTAGCTAAAAAACTTTAAATTAAAATTGAATAAGTGAATCGTTTTTTCAGTCAATCATTCAATGAATGATAAATCACTACAAGTGATGGAGATACGCGATTTAAATAACGGAAAATAAAATATTTTAAAATTGTATCTAAAATGACTGGAAAAGTGGAAACAAGACCAGATATAATTTGATCATTTTGAGCAAATCCAAAATCTTTATAGACGAAATCAATCACTAATTCCCAACCATGGGTTGAATGGAATCCTATACATAAATCAGTTAATAGAAGAATAGAAAAAGCTTTTATTGTGTCACTTAAATTATATATAAATTCTCGAACCAAAGAGTTTATAAGAACAAGTTCTTGATTACCAAGAATAGAATAACCGCTTAGAATAAAGAAACAAATTATATTTGTCGAGAAGTGCAAAATCATATTCATACGATCTTCGTTGTGCGTTTTGAGTAATTGGATTGTTTCTTTATAGATCCCAGTACGAAGGTTTTGTAGATGTGTTTCCGGACATTCCTTTAACATGTCATCTAAGAAAAACAGTTCCTCAAACTCTATGAATTTTTTTAGAATACTCTTTTCTTTAATATCATTCAAGAAAATTTCGGATTGCCTAGTATTCCACCAATTAATAAACCAAGATTCGAGACTTTTCTTAAATGTGAAAGAGATACACCAGGGCAAAAAGACTATAGATGTAAGATATAGAAGGGGAATGAATGTTTTCTTTTTTGTCATTTTTCCTCTTTAATGAACTCAACTTCATCTCATTCGTCAACTCTATATGATAATAACCTTTCTATCAAGCATAAGCTCTATGACTTGTAATAGAGCTTATAGAGAAATCTATATTCTATTCTCTCATTTTTTTTTACTTGCAGTTCGGGAGTTAGTCCTTGCCTTGTTTAATTTAGAAAAAAGAATACATAAATCGAATAAGAAATCGAAAGAATTCACTGTCAATTCAAATGAAGAAAAAAATTTTGTTTCGAAAGGATATCAATTGCAAAGATTCGAAGAAAAAATTATTCCTTTTTTTGAATACACCAAGGAGCACTTCGGGTTATGAATATAATAGTCGTATTTCGAAATCAAATAACGTCCCATCTATAAAAATTGAAATATTTTGAAAAAAAAACTTTTTTTTTCAAAATATTTCAATCGATACACCAAATAAATAGGACAATTCTGAAGCTTTTTGTGCAATTTAATTTCTAGTTAAGTCCAATTCTCATCAGTAAAAAAGTGGTACACCCAAAAATAAAGATAATTCGCCAGCTTTATGTGCAATTTCTGGTGGACTCAAATTATCTTCAATACGAGTCAAGGGAATAAACCCCTGTTCTATGGTTTCCAGATAAACGATACTATCATAAGTAAGGGTACGAGTAAAAATGCCCCCTTCTTTAACTCCTGTTATTATTCTGATGGAGTGAATCTCGTTCATAGGTATTTCGAGAATAATACGACGATTTTTTCCAGGAAATCCCCAACGAACAAAACGTACTTTTTTCTCTTTTTTATTGAAGATATCATAACCACCACCTACATCCCACAAAATAATCGACCACAAATAAAAACAAATAAAGAGACCCCCGATTCCATAAAAAGCCATCGTGGCCCCTTGTGGAATAAAAGGAAAATAAATAGAGTCCGGAATAAAAGGAAAATCGCTAATTTCCTCAGAAAAAATGAAAAAATCCATACCAAGATAACTGGAAATTGCAACCAACAATAACCCCAATGAACCTAAAAAAATGATAAAGGCCCAAAAGAAATTGCTTATTTTTCGAGACTCCGTCATAGAATAGACCAGTACTTGTTTTGATCGAACTAATATACCCATTACCTCCGCTTTTTTTTAATTGATTATTATAATTGGGGAATAAAAAACCCCAAAATTTGACTTTGTTTTCTTTGTTTCTAAAGTACCTTTTATCAACAGGCACTACTTTGATGTAAACCTTTAGGAGGAATTCATCGAATTGCTTCCAGATCTAAAAAAAATATATGATATTTGTCCCTACTAACCATATCTAAAAAATCTTGTTTTTTTGAACATGAAGAAATAAAGAAGCCATTGCAATTGCCGGAAATACTAGGCCCACTAAAGGAACAAAAATGGAAGGAAAGTTTATCATAAAATGGCTACCTCGATTTACTATTTGTACCCTATATATATTATTATTTATATATATTATTATTTTTTTTCTTTTTTTATTCTTATTTATTTATATTATTATATAAAGATAGTCTATAATCACCAGAATTCCTATATATTTATACTTAGTATATAGGAATTCTAGTGATTATAGCTAAGCCAATATATATATATCATAATATACCCTTTTATTATTGAAAGAATTTTTGGCTATGCCTTATTTTTCATTTTTATTCAAAGAAAAGAAATTATGGAATTGAAATAACTCACTCAGAACTCCCTTTAAAAGATTACGCGGTACGATTGAATCAAATAAGCCCTTATGGAATAAATATTCAGCTGCTTGTGAACCTTCGGGTACTGCCTTATTCAATGTTTGTTCAATTACTCTTTTACCAGCAAATGCAATATAAGCATTTGGTTCGGCAATAATGATATCCCCCAACATGCCAAAACTAGCTGTCACCCCACCAGTAGTAGGAGATGTAAGTATCGATACAAAGAATAACTTTTTATTTGTTTGATAATCATATAAAGCAGAAGAGATTTTAGCCATTTGCATCAAGCTCAAACTTCCTTCTTGCATACGCGCTCCTCCGGACGCACATACCAGAATAAGAGGTAAAAGTTGATTGGTAGCATATTCTACCAAACGGGTTATTTTCTCACCTACTGCGGATCCCATACTACCCCCCATAAACTGAAAATCCATAATTCCAATTGCTACAGGAATACCATTTAGTTGACCTGTACCTGTTTGAACAGCTTCAGTTAATCCTGTTTTTCTTTGATAAGAATCAATACGATCTTTATAAGGTTCCTCTTCTGAATGAAATTCAATGGGATCCAGAGAAACCATGTCTTCATCCATAGGATTCCAAGTACCCGAATCAATCGAAAGTTCGATTCTATCTGAACTGCCCATTTTCAAATGATATCCACAGTGTTCACAAATATTCATTTTTGATTTAAAAAATTTTTTATAATTTAATCCATAACAATTTTCGCATTCAATCCACAAATGTTTATATTTTTGACTTTCATCGAGATTATTAGAACTTTCTCTTATAGTGGAATCACTATCATTTGTATCATTCGTACTAGTTATTATACTAGAACTAGAATTATCGCTTTCACTACAATTTCTGCCCTTACCAAAAACGTACCTATAAAAATAACTGTCATTGTATTTGTCAATATCACTGAAAATGAAACTATCAATACAGATTTGAGAATGAAGATAACTATCAATGCAACTATTAATATTATTGTTCCAACTAAATTGAGTATCATACATGTAATGATCGTCATCATTCTTAGAAACAGTATTTAGATAGCTAGAAAAAAAACTTTCCTGTTCACTTAGAAAAGAATGATCATTGTTAATCTCCAAAGTTTGATTTTCAATATCTAAATAGATGGAATAACTGTTCCTCTTATTATCCCTAACTAAAAAAGTTTTATCAGATAGGAAATCCTGGATGTTACCGGCACCTACTAAATAATCAAAATAACTGTAATTTGAATTGTCACTATCATTCCAACTATGAATTTTTTTCTCTATATCAGTTAAAATTTTGGAGTCTTCGCTTAGACTGGTATTTTCAAGAGGACCAAGACTATCCATTGATTTACTTAATTCACACCTGTATTCTAACTTCCTATTAAACAACATAGAATTGAACCACCATTTTTCCATAGAGTTTTTCCTCTATTTACATAAAAAATATAATGGATGTATAGTCATTGGATGAAGAATAAAATAATAGAAATATTCAATTTTGAATATTCTATCTCATGTATTTACTATAAAAAAAGTATATAAATCAAATACCTAGGATTAGTAACAGAAAATAATAAAGAACGAGTAGGTATTAAAAATAAATGATAATAAAATAAAAAAGAATAAGAAATGTGAAAAAAAATCACCTCATAGTGGGTAATCTATTTATAAGTCCAATTACTTCATTTAGTGACTATTTTTTTCTTTTTCCTATATTCTATCTTTTATCTCTATACATTTTTTTCCTTTTGTTTTGAAGATCGATGAAAATTTCATTTATTTTTCTGGCTATAGAAAACTACATTCTATCATTCTATATAAACAACAAGAAATCAAAAAAATTAGGTATGAATATAACAAGAGAGCGGGGGGATAAAAGAGAAAAGCGTTTTATAAATCTATATACAAGTCATCCGCACCCCCCCTTTTTTTATTTCATTAAGTGAATTTCGTTTGTTGATTCGAGCTAAGTTCCATAAAAACACCTGCCTTTTTTGAAATATCCTGAACAGTTCCTGTAGGTTGAGCGCCTCGTTCAAGGAAATATAGAATAACAGGAATATTTAAATAGGTTTGATTCTTTATCGGATCATAAAAACCCACTTTCCGAAGATCTCTTCCCTCTCTTCGGGATCGAACATCGATTGCAACGATTCGATAAACGGCTCATTGGGATAGATATAGATAAATAATGCACCCCCCCTAGAAACGTATAAGAAGTTTTATCCTCGTACGGCTCGAGAAAATAAAAAATTATATGTATGTATAAAATTATGATGTCAAATAGATCCATAAAATCATCAAATCAATTAAACTATGACTTAAGTCTTTTTATTTCGTATTTTCTTTCTGAAAAAAAAAACTCCTCATATTTGTAACCCCATAACTCAAATTGGATAATTCTCAAATAACTAAAAAGAAAACAAAGCCTTTAGTTTCATTTATTGAGTGGTCTCTACTTCCCTTTCTTGCCCATGTTTCGTTTCTTTATAAATAATTTATTTTTTATAATTTTTTATAATAGAATTGATGAGACAATTTGAAAATGGTATTTACTTGTTCCATGATCTTTTAGCTTTTCTTTGAATCATTAGGTTTAGACATTACTTCGGGAATCTTAAATCTTTTCAAAAATGGCAGCAACATACCATTTTTTTCTTTCTCTGAAAGAATCATACAAATAGAAGGTTAATTCCTGCGGATACATTTTGGATCAAAACAGTTTTACTAATTCCAACAATTTTTTTTGAACCTTGCTCAAATTGGATCCTTTCGATTTTTCTATCAAAAATATACTTACGAAGTTTTTCTAACTTATTAATTTTCACTAACCTTAGATACTTGCCCCTGAGAAATGAATAAACTCGAGCTCCATCATGTACTATTTACATCATCAACTCCTTTCCCGTCCCCAAAACAATAAGTTCTAGTGGAACAGAACAAACGATGTCGAGTCAAGAGCATGTTCATTTCTATATACTAGAAAAAATGGCGGATGTAAGAATCCACAGCTAATCTAATCATGTCTTTCAAGTCGCACGTTGCTTTTTACCACATCGTTTCAAACGAAGTTTTACCATAACATTCCTTTAACTTGGATCCAGTATGTAATTGATTCAATTATGGAATCGTGAATAGTCATTGATTCAATCGATACATAATAATCTATCCTTTCTTATGTCTCGGTTTTTCTTCTATATAACGAAAACCTTTTTAAAAGTAAAGATGTAAATTAAAATTAACTCGGTATTGTATCAATATATTTTCTACTCTATTTTTAGAATTTGTAAAGTAGAAAAATGGGAATTTATTCAAAAAAGATTAGAAAAAAAAGAAAAATAAATCTGAAAAAAATTATAAAATTATATCTATATAGATATATATAATGAAATGATTACATTAAAACAATGATTACACAAAAAAGAAAGTAAAAAAAACTCGACTTGTTTTTAAATCTACATATTCGAAAGCAAGTCGATTTAGATTAGAGACGAATAATTCAAAAAAAAAAGGGGGGGTAATTTTAATTCTGATATACAATCTGTATTCCAATATGATATACATCATGACTCGATATGCTCTGGGACGGAAGGATTCGAACCTCCGAATAGCGGGACCAAAACCCGTTGCCTTACCACTTGGCCACGCCCCATTTTCGATTTTACACTAATAAACACTATTATTGATATTGGTTGTTCGTCAATTCCAGTTCAAAAATTTCTATAGAAAAATTTGTTGCTAGTATTTTTATATCCGTATCTACATATCTATCTATATATAGATAGATATAGATAGATAAGATAAGACTAAATTTATTGATCATTACGTACAATTCAATTAAGATATTGTATAGAAGTATGATTTCTTCGATTTTTTTATTTCAGAATAAAAAGATTTTGAACTGGATAAGTTCAAATCAAAGAAGGATTTTGGAGGGTTTTATCTTATTTGATTCATTTTTTTTAGTTTTATTCATAAATTAATATTAATTTATTTTCATTTTTATTCTATATTTTTTATTAATATTAATATATATATATATAATTCTAATTCAAAAAAAAAAAAAACAAAAAATAATTTTTATTTTCTTAAAGAACAAAATGTTTGTTATGCTTAATATCTTTAATTTGGTTTGTATTTGTATTCACTCCGTCCTTTATTCAAGTAGTTTTTTCTCGGCGAAATTGCCCGAAGCCTACGCTTTCTTGAATCCAATTGTGGATATTATGCCAGTAATACCCTTACTCTTTTTTCTTTTAGCTTTTGTTTGGCAAGCTGCTGTAAGTTTTCGATGAGATCTTTAATTTGAGTAATGTCTTAAAAAAAAATTCAGAATTTATCAGAAAACTAAAATTATCAAAAAACTAAAATTCGAACATTTTAACAATTTATAAGATCAAATAAGTCTTACAGCGTGAATTCTCGATTCCAATATTGAAATGGATATATACGAAAAAATACGGATTATCTCATCATCTACGTTTTTCCAATTGAGAAATACTAATCCTATTATTCGATTTGAGCCCATCACCAATATAATACCTAGATTGCAGATATGAAAGAGGATTTTTGGTAAAAGTAATTATTGAGAATTTGTAATAAAAGACTCGACTCTTACTACAAATCAAATACATTTTCGAAATTTATATATATATCCTCAAAAAAACTTCATTTTTTAGAAACTTAGTATTAAAAGAAACAAAATGTGTTGTAATATAAGAGAATCTTTTCTCTTTCTTTGTCGTTTTTTAATTATTTTGGAGATTTTATAATGCTTACTCTAAAACTATTTGTTTACACGGTAGTGATATTCTTCGTTTCTCTTTTCATCTTCGGATTCCTATCTAACGATCCAGGACGTAATCCAGGACGTGAAGAATAAGAAAAAAGTGGATTCGGTGTTTTTCTTGCTTGTGCTGGATTTTGAAATATTTTTAGGATTTTATCTATTTTAACATCTTTAACTAGTAAATAAAAAAATAAAACAAACAAGGAAAACAAAGAAGTTCAAAAAAAAAAATCAAATTATCAACCGAAACGGAAAGAGAGGGATTCGAACCCTCGGTACAAAAATTTGTACAACGGATTAGCAATCCGACGCTTTAGTCCACTCAGCCATCTCTCCCCAATTGAAAAATAGAATTACTTTGTTTATGTTATATCACATAAACCTTGTTTATGTTATATCACATAAACAAGAAGAGCAAAAAATGGAGCTTGAAAAAAAAAGAGACTTCTTTTTATCTTATTTTTTATCTTATCTCTTTTTTTCTATTTTATTTCTATTCATTATTTTATTATATATTCTTCTATTCTTCTATTCTATTTTTTAGTTTCCTTTTTTATTTTTTTACAACCAAAGAGCCCGGCCAATATCTAGTCGGGCTCTTTTTATTCCCATGAATATTGAATAACAATGATTTATTTGAATGTATTTTATTCGAAAAAAAGACTTCTAATTTAAACACGATCAAACATAAATAAGAGATACGGATTAATTCCTATGATATAAAACCAAAATAAGAGAATATCCAAATATCAATTTTTATGGCTCCTTCTCTTTTTTTCTGGTAACGTAAATTATATATATATAGATGATATGTTAAAAAAATATGTTAATTAAAAAAAAAAACACCCTCAGCAAAAACAAAATCCAAAAATGTAATTCACCCCATTTTTAAAATTTCATTAGAAGATCCTCTAATGAAACATGTTAATACTCGAATTATTAGAATATTATGCCCCTCTATTTCTTTATTTATTTTGTCTGATTGCTTTGTTCGACAAAAGATACAATAATTGTATTGTAGCGGGTATAGTTTAGTGGTAAAAGTGCGATTCGTTCCATGGACCCCTAAATAGTTAAGGGATCCCCCGTTTGATTCATATCCCGATCAAAAACTTTATTTCTTACTTAAAGGGAATCCTTTATACCTTCAATGAATGATTTGCGGTATAATATACATTATCGTAATTTGTATACAAGAAGAATCAATTCTAAATTGACAAATTGAGTTCTAAAATTATGAAACATAAGTTTTTGGAATTGGATCTATAATCCGAATTTTTTGAGTATGACGAAAGGATCTATGGAGAGAGATATAGAAAGTTTATTTCTAATCGTAACTAAATCTTCCATTTTTTTTGTATAGTAGAGGTTGAAGCAAAATAGCTATTAAACGATTATTTTAGTTTACTAGAGACATCGACATTTTTTTAGCTCGACGGAAATTTTATTCTTTTCCTAAAGATTCTATTAAATAGAAATAGAGAACGAAGTAACTAGAAAAAAACATAGATTATTAGAATACTGCTCTTCTAGAGGGATCATCTAAAAAGCAAGATGTTTTAAACCTATTCATACAAAACAAAAAGGCTGACATAGATGTTATGGGTCAATTTTTTTATTTTCCATCTCTTCATTTTTTCCGTAAAGGAGCCGAATGAAACAAAAGTTTCACGTTCGGTTTTGAATTAGAGACGTTAAATCAAAAAGATGAATCAACGTCGACTATAACCCCTAGCCTTCCAAGCTAACGATGCGGGTTCGATTCCCGCTACCCGCTTCTATTCTATATTTATTCTATTTGAATCTATCTTTTTTATTATAGAATGAATCTAGAATTCTTAATTAATTTGTCAATTAATTTGTCAATTATTCATTTAAATTTCTTAATT